TCTTAATTGAATTCTATGTAATGATCAATAAATTAAGTTGAATTCTATCTCGATATATATCAAAATCTTAATACCAATCTATTTTATAGATATATAGATATTTGGACTGTAGTTGACAAACAATCAATAACAATATTATTGTTTGTTAGTGTCGATTAGAAATCAAAATGGGGCGTGGCCAAGTGGTAAGGCAACGGGTTTTGGTCCCGCTATTCGGAGGTTCGAATCCTTCCGTCCCAGCGCATATCCACTGCATTCTTACCATAGAAAGAAGTAGCGAAGTGGATAGGAGTTAATCCATATTCATTTTAATATCTATGTCTCTTCGAATCTCATTACCAAATTATCAAATTCCATATAATGGAGAAATTTTTGATTTTTGATGGAGCCAATGGATTCTGGTTAAATCTCATTTTAGTTAGGTATTTCGTGCTTGGCTCTAATGAAAAATTGGAAATCGATGTAACGATTGAGGTAGGAGTGATCTATCCTATCACTTTTATTGACTTTATGCCAAGAATCAATTATTTCAATATCTATGTTAAAGTGAAACAAAATACATATAATATAGAATCGGGAAATGTTTAGCTTATATGGTATATATTGTTCTATTTCAATGACAATACTTTTTTGATTTTTGTGAAAAAGATTTATGATCCCTTAAATTAGAAATGATTTCAATTGAAAGCATTTCTATTTTCTATTATGGAATATCGCTAACAGTGACAACTGTTCAGTCTATCTGATAGATACGAAAACCACTCCCTATTTTTCTTTTCGTAATCAGATGAAAAGAATAAAGATTTTAAATCTTAACTTACATCATTTTTTTATCCATCTCATGAAAAACAAATTGAATTTCTTTGTTCTTTTCTTTCATCTACTTAATTTGATTTTATTTATTTTAAATCAATGATGAGTCAATTTAAAAAGAAATACTTATCTTTCAAACCTGTTGCTTATTATACAATTTACAATTTTATTTGAATAAAATAATTCAATAATATAATGATGTCTAAATACAAAATTTTTTAAATTTCAATTAGAAATACTCCATTCTAAGTCTAATTTTTGGTACTTAAAAAGAAAAAAATAGGAAATTATTGAATCGATCCTATTGAGTCGCTCGAAGATGCAGATTGAAAAAGTTATTCGTTGATATCTTTCTATTTCTTTCTATTATCTCTATATATTAACATATTTAAATATGTTAAAGATGCTGTCTTGCTAAGAATTTTTATGAAAAAATTCTTCCACATATCATAATCATATATAGAAAAGTCTAGATTACTGTGTCTATGTACAATTAAACCAATGACTATTCATGATTCTATAATTGAATCAATTGCATAGGGGTCTCAAATGAGAGGAATGTTATGGTAAAACTTCGTTTGAAACGATGTGGTAGAAAGCAACGTGCGACTTGAAGGACACGATCCGTTGTGGATTTTTACATCCACCACTTTCGATTTATTTAGGAATGAGGGTGCTCTTGGCTCGACATTGTTTGTTCTGTTACACTCGAACCTTTCATTTTTTGTTGAGTTGAAAATAGTCCACAATGGAGCTCGAGTAAAAAGGATTAATTAATTTCCTGGGGGCAAGGATCTAGGGTTAAGGCCAATCAATTGGAACAACTTCGTAAACGTATCTTCCATATATAGAAATAAAAAGGATCGAATTAAATATTGGAATTGATCAAACTTTTTCGATGTAAAGTGTATCACGCGAGAATCAACTGTCCATAGGATTCTTTGAGAGAAAGAAATCAAAAAAGGGTACGTTGCTGCCATTTTTAAAGGATTAAGAAGCACCGAAGTAATGTCTAAACCCAATGATTAAAAGAAAAATCAGTATAATTATAAGTAAAGTATAAGAAAGGATCTGAGAACAAGGAAACACCATTTAAATTAAAATTGTCTCGCTGGTCTCAATAACCGGGACTAAGGAATCAAAATAGAATTTTTAACGAGGCAAACAAAAGGAGGTAAAGACCACTCAATAAATGACATTGACTAAAGATTTTTCCTTTAAGCTATTTGAGAGTTAGCCAACTTGAGTTAGGAGTATAAATGGTTTTTTTTTGAAGTAAAAAAACGGAAATCCTAGTCTAATTTATTTTATAGGCTCATTTGTCATTAAATTTCTTAGAATTGGATATATAGACAAAACTTCGAATCAAATCATTTTTTCTCGAGCCGTATGAGGAGAAAACTTCATATACGGTTCTAGGGGGGGTATTGTTGATCTATATCTATCCCAATGAGCCGTCTATCGAATCGTTGCAATTGATGTTCGATCCCGAAGAGAAGGAAAAGATCTTCGAAACGTGGGGTTTTATGATCCCATGAAGAATCAAACTTATTTAAATGTTCCCGTTATTCTGTATTTCCTTGAAAAAGGGGCTCAACCCACAGGAACTGTTCAGAATCTTTTAAAGAAAGCGGAAGTTTTTAATGAACTTCCGTGTAATCAAACTTAATTCAAAGAAAAAATCCAA